TCACTTTATTGGTTGATAGAGAATCAAAGTTTACTTACCAATAAAGAACGAAATGCTATGATTCTTACATATGATTTATTAATTTATTCAGAAGGAATTCGTCGAGATTGTACACTTTTTTCCTATTTATCTTATTCTAAAAAAAAATATGTATATAAATAACACAATATTTATCTTATTCTAAAAAAAAATATGTATATAAATAACACAAATAAATAAAGTGCAGCCGGTTGGGTCCAACCTATTCTTGAAATATACAACTCGCACACACTCCCTTTCCAAAAAAAATCAATACACCAAGCACTACACTTAGATTTATTAGATTTGTTGCTAAAATATCGGTATTAAACCCGAAACTCCCGGCAGATGGCCAGTGGCCTAAGGAAACGAAAGAATCGGTTACATTTTTCATATGCTCTCCTCTTATAGATAGGACTAACAAAGAACAGAGTTCTTTTTGTATCACTTGACTTGCCCTTTTTTGATCGATTTCTTTTTCTTAATTTTTTTCTTTGTTTTAAGTTTCCGATAAGATACTTATTAAGTTGGGTCCTAGGTCTTGTAGAAATTGCAAAATATTTCCCCTGTTCAAACACTTCCTAAAAAGAAAGTAAAAATTCCATCGTACTAACCGAAGGACGGGAAGGAATAAAGCGAGCAAATCCACTAATTCGTCATCCTCAAATCAGTCTTTCCCGGAGTATTGTTCCAACAAATACATAATTGTAGGAGTAAAGTAGTGATATAATTCACAGAAGCAAACCGCAACGAATTAATAAAATAAGAAAAAGTGTGTAATGCACTTTTTTACATTTTCGTTCTAGGATGAAATTAAACAAAAGGATTTGCAAATAAAAGTGCTAATGCCACAACGAGCCCATAAATGGTTAAAGCTTCCATAAAAGCTAGACTAAGCAATAAGGTGCCTCTTATTTTTCCTTCTGCTTCTGGTTGTCTCGCAATACCTTCTACGGCTTGGCCTGCAGCAGTACCTTGACCAACTCCAGGTCCAATAGAAGCAAGCCCTACGGCCAATCCAGCAGCAATAACGGAAGCGGCAGAAATCAGTGGATTCATGATGATAGGTTCCTCGCACCAAAAAAAAAAATGGTTAATGATACAATCAACCAAGGAATTCTTACTTATTTGATCACTAAAAAATATCGTAACTAAAACTTCGAAAAAAAAAATATATAGATAGGGATAAATCCTATATAACTAATATATATCTACTATCACATATACATTTGTTTCTTTCATAACGGAAACCGCCCGCATTTTTTATTGAATAAAATTCTAGAATAATTCGTCGAAAAATCTACAGGAACTGTAGCTGGACTTATAGACATTACATATAGACATATATCTAGTGTGATCTCCCTAACCCATCCTTCGTAATATCGTCTATCTTTCCTCTTAGAACTCTAGTCATATATACATATGGATTTCTTATTTCTATCTATATATGTATATGTTACCGAACCAAGTATATTTTCTTGAACCATGCATTGCCTCAGTTGGGGTAAGCTTAAAAAAAGAAGACTCTTTTGAAAACTAATCAATGATGACCCTCCATGGATTCCCCTATATAAGCCGCGGCTAAAGTTGCAAAAATGAGAGCTTGAATACCGCTTGTAAATAATCCAAGAAACATGACAGGGATAGGAACTACTGAAGGTACTAAAGAAACAAGAACAACAACTACTAATTCATCCGCCAATATATTTCCGAAAAGTCGAAAACTCAGAGATAAAGGTTTTGTGAAATCTTCTAGGATGTTAATTGGTAAAAGGATTGGAGTTGGTTGAATGTATTTTCCAAAATAAGCCAACCCTTTTTTGGTAAGACCCGCATAAAAATATGCCACGGACGTGAGTAAAGCTAAAGCAACAGTAGTATTTATATCATTCGTGGGGGCAGCCAACTCTCCATGAGGTAACTGTATGATTTTCCAAGGTAAAAGAGCTCCAGACCAATTAGAAACAAAAATAAATAAGAACATGGTTCCAATAAAGGGAACCCAAGGGCCATATTCTTCTCCAATCTGAGTTTTACTCAAGTCTCGAATAAATTCAAGAACATATTCAAAGAAATTCTGCCCATCGGTAGGAATAGTTTGTGGATTCCGAACAGTTATGATAACTGACCCTAATAAGATAGCAATTACTACCCAAGAAGTGATAAGTACTTGAGCATGAATTTGTAAACCTCCTATTTGCCAATATAAATGTTGGCCTACTTCTACACCTGATATATCGTAGAATCCTTTGAGTGTTTTAATGGAACATGGTATAACATTCATATTGCCCTCTGACAGAAATCAAACTTAAAAAAAAAATTATTTTGATTCAACCATCTCTTTTTCAACTTATCTACTTTCATCATTAATCATATATTTAAAATACCAAGAAATCACATAACATAATATCCCATTTTATCTCTTTTTAAAAATGCAAGACAAGAATAGTAACCAATCTAAGAAATCAAAATAATTAACTAATCTTATTATTCTTAATCATAACATAATCATAATCAATGACTTCTTATATAGCTAGAACGACCCTCACAAATTGCGGATACTAATTTGTTAAGAATCAATCGGATTGAAGCTATAACGTCATCGTTGATTGGAATCGAAATATCTGCAAGATCCGGGTCACAATTTGTATCGATTAAACAAATTGTTGGAATTCCAAAAATGACACATTCTCGAAGAGCTGTATATTCTTTTTGCTGATCAACGATGATTACAATATCGGACAACCCAGTCAGATATTTGATCCCACCCAGATATGTTTGCAAAGTCGATAATTTTCTCTTCAACATTGCTGCATCTCTTTTAGGGAGACGGTTGAGTTTCCCCATCTTTTGTTCTCCTCTTAAGTCTCTGAACTTATGAAGTCTCGTTTCTGTAGTGGACCAATTCGTTAACATACCACCGAGCCATTTTTTATTAACATAATGACATCGAGCCCTTATTGCAGCTGAGACTACTAAATCCGCTGCTTTATTTTTCAACCATTTAAAAGGTTTTCCTCGACTTGCTGCATCAAAAACTAAATCACAGGCTTCTGATAAAAAACGAACAGTTCTAGTAAGATTTGTAATATGAATACCTTTACGCTTTGCAGAAATGTAAGGGGCCATTCTAGGATTCCATTTCTTAGTACCATGATCAAAATGAACTCCCGACTCCATCATCTCTTCCAAATGGATGTTCCAATACCTTCTTGTCATTTTTCCTGCGCTTTCTCTTTTTTTTTTAGAAATAACTAATTGTTCCTACGGAACCTTATAACGAGGTTGACCATTGATACATAGTCCGAACCATTAATTTTTTTTTTATTACTTACTTCATTTTTTTACTTAACAAAACTAGAAAGGAAAAAGAAAAAATCTCTGCTTAGGAATTATGAAATCGCGTAAATGAATTTTCTAATGTGTCATGGAAATTCTTTGGGCTACAAGAACAAAAAAATTCTCGATGGTGTAACAAAATATCTCTCATTTCCAACTTGAATACATTTTTCTTTTTTATTTCAAAATGAATGTTTTTGTCTTGCCTTGAACGATGCACTAATTTTTTAAATCCGGTACCGATAGGGATAATTCCCCCCAGAACTACATTTTCTTTCAGACCCTTCAACCAATCAATACGCCCCCGTAGAGCAGCTTTTGCTAAAACTCTAGCAGTTTCTTGAAAACTTGCTTCAGATATGAAGCTTTGAGTATTCAGAGACGCCCTCGTTATTCCTAATAAAATTGCCCGATAACAGATCGCTTCGTCTAAAGCACGCCCTGCTCGTTCTGCTCGCAGCAATCCGATTAATTCTCCAGGCGAAAAAACATTAGACATTCCGTCTTCTGAAACCAACACTTTTGATGTTACTTGTCGTACAATAATCTCTAGATGTCTATTATGAATCTGCACCCCTTGAGATCGATAAACCTTTTGGATCTTATTAACCAAAGAGATATGGCTTTGGGCTATAGTTAGCTCAGCTCCAATTAAGAATCCCCAAGGAATTCCAAGAATTCTTGGTATACGTTCGTTCCAACCTTCGACTCTCCTTTCAAGGTTCATCGATATTGAACCAATCGAACGCACTTCTAAGATTTGCTCCACTTTTGGAAGTCCCTGCGTTATGTCACCAGATCGGGATTTTTCATATATAAATGTAACTAATGTATCTCCTTCAGAAAGGGTTTCTCCGTAATGTCCGTGAACAGTTGCTCCTGGAGTAGCCAAATACGGCTTAGCTGATCTTATAACTAAGGAATCAACATGAACAATTAAAATTTGACCAGATTTTTTTATATGTGTCCCATATTTAACTAGACATAGATTTTCACAAATAAATTGTCCAATGCTAATTATTGTGGATGTTTCTTCATAATAATTGTGATGTAAAAAGCACCAATTCAAATGGGATGGATTCAAAATGATGGTATTGCATGGGTTGGGATTATAAATTCTTCTATTTTCATCTATTAAACAGTATTTAAGTACTTCAAGTACTTGGAAAGTCGCTTTCAAATTATCAAGTATCCAATATTTGTTTACCAAGATCTGATTATGAGTTATTAAATAGTAAGCTGAATAAAAGTTCACTATTTTAGATACAATAGTACCTAGGGGACCCAACAAATCCATAATTAGAATTATGGGATTCAATTCTTTTGCCGTGATGTTATATTTCGAACCATTGAATGGACATGGGCCAACTCGAGAACAATTGAATGATGACAAAATTATCAAAGCCTTATTTTGATTCAACAATGTACCAATAGTTGCTTGATGCTGAGTAACTACTGAAATCTTCACTTTCGAAAAAAAAGGGTTGATATTGGTGCAATCTAATCCATTATCGGGGATCAATCCCGAACCCGCCGTATCATACCTTTTTTCGGCATATGAAAGACTAGACTTTACTAACTCAATTTTTATGAAATTTTGAATCAGATCATTTGCCCTTACCTCAACAAGAGAAGCATGAACT